TTGCGAAAATTGGCGAATACAACCAACTATCATTAAGAATTTCATCTTTGGACCAAAAACAAGCAAGAGGTGGAATACCACAAAGAGAAAGTGTACCTAATAAAAATGTGATTTTGGTAATTGGTACATGTTTTCTTAAACCTCCCATAAGACCCATATTCTGGCTTTTAGCTGGAGAATATCCAACAATAGTTTCCATTGAATGAATAATGGATCCGGATCCTAAAAATAATAATGCTTTGGAATAAGCATGAGTAATCAAATGAAATAAAGCGCTTCGATAAGACCCCATACCTAGAGCTAACATCATATAACCCAATTGGGACATTGTGGAATAGGCTAAACCTCTCTTAATGTCTTGTTGAGCAAGAGCTAAAGTAGCTCCTAATAATACTGTTATTATTCCTATAACCGAGATCAAATACATTATGTAAGGTATAACTCTGAAAAGAGGAAGAAGCCGAGCTACAAGAAAAATCCCCGCCGCTACCATAGTAGCAGCATGTATAAGAGCCGAAATAGGAGTAGGCCCCTCCATGGCATCAGGTAACCATATATGAAGGGGGAATTGGGCGGATTTAGCAACTGCACCGGCAAATAAGAGAACAGCGCATAACGTAATAAATAGAAAATTTACCTCATTATTATAAATCAAGTTAGTGAATATTTCGAATAAATCCCTAAATTCGAAACTCCCCGTTATCCAATAAAAACCTAAAATTCCTAATAATAAACCAAAATCCCCTACACGATTAGTTACAAACGCTTTTTGACAAGCATTTGCCGCAACAGGTCGTGTAAACCAAAATCCTATTAATAGATAGGAACACAGCCCAACCAATTCCCAAAAAATATAAATTTGTATCAAATTGGAACTAGTAACTAATCCCAACATGGAAGTACTGAAAAAACTCATATAAACAAAAAATCTCAAATATCCTTGATCATGAGCCATATAATTATCACTATAAATAAGAACCATAATTCCAACAGTAGTGATTAATATTGACATAATAGAAGTAAGTGGGTCGATCAAGTATCCGAAGTCTAAAGAAAAATCATTATTGATGATCCAAGACCATCCATATTGATAAAAAGAACTGCTATTGATTTGCTGAATAGACAGGGAGATTGAAAAAATCATGACTATGCTTAACAATAAAACACTCTGAAAAGCCCACATACGGCGAAAACTTTTTGTTGCCGTTGGAAAAAGAATAAGTCCCGCTCCTATTAACATAGGGACTGGAAGTGGAATGAAAGGTATGATCCACGCATATTCATATGTCTGTTCCATAAAAAGGTTTTGAATTCTTAATTAATTGTTTCCGATTCACCGGATCTTACCTCTTTTGAAAGGCGTCAATAAAAAGTAAAAATATGGACTAACTTAAACTAATTTTTAATTTTAATAGAATTTTCTATTCTTACTTATTCTGAGTCTTTGCTAAATACTTCAACTATTGAAATCACAAAGTTACAATTGGTCAAATGATATGAAAGGGATTAATTACTAATCTCCTTTGAAATAGGCCTATTTTTGATCCAAGTTTGACCAAAGATAGTGAATCGAACGGGGATTCAAGTTTTTCATTTCCTGAAGTAAAAACGCGGTTCTTATCTTTAAACCTTTCGAGGTATTTTATTGCATGTAAATGAAATGTGGAACCATAAAAAAAAAATCGAATATTTTAGGGATTCCTTATTTTATTTTTGATTTTTATTAAGTTCAATTTCTTAAGTTCAACAAATTTTCTTTCGTCATTTCTACGGAAAAGCCGATTATAAAATTCTATAGGTATAGATTTTATGAATCAAAAAGAATGGGAAATTGTGAAATAAAGATACCAGTCACTAGAGAATCTTTTCTTTTTTACGATTATGAATGTTTTATGGAATAGAAAGACTTGAAAAAACGCATATTGGCCTTCTGTTTTTATTTCCAGTATTCTGCAATTTTGACATATCTTTTACCTATCTCGATAATGTTTTATTTGAGGAGAACACTATTAGCTCGAAAATAAATATGTATTAAAAATAATTCGTTTTGAACAATAGATGTCTTTCACATTCAGCTATAACAATGAGTAATTTTTTAATTTATAAATGGCAGTTCCAAAAAAACGCACTTCGACATCAAAAAAGCGTATTCGTAAAAATATTTGGAAAGGGAAGGGGTATTGGATAGCATTAAAGGCTTTTTCGTTAGCGAAATCTCTTTCTACCGGGAATTCCAAAAGTTTTTTTGTACGCCAAACCCAAATAAATAAGTAATAAAACGTTAAAATAATTTGAATCAACTTGAAAAAATAATTAAATTATTCTTAAATTATTCAATTATTATCTAATTGAATAATTTAACGATTTCCCCTTCCTATTTGATATTGATTAACTCACCAATCCATATGTAATGGAACTCTATTCGCTTTTCTGATTGATATAGTAAATAATTGATATATAAAATAATAGAATTAGGAAATCCTCTATTTACTATATCAATCACTGAATAATAACTTTTTTGTTGACAAAAGAATAAAGATCATTTCTATTCCAAGGTGGGGAGTTTTATTTTCCCCATCGACCTATTTGCAGAATAAAATGAAAAAAAAAATTCTATATTTGCATCGCTATAGCTATAGAAGAACGTATATAAAAATCTTTAGTGAAAGTTAAAAACTCATTGAAATTTATTGATTCTATTTTGAAACCTTTTTGTTTTGTCGACCCTTCTAACTTTTGATTTTCTCTGAATTATTATATAGTCCCCCATATATATCTTGCCCTTAACCCAATAGAGAAAATTGATTAATGAAATTTTGTATGGCTAATTGTGAATTTTGAGCGATACAAAATGGGTTCTTTTCTTTCTATTTTGTCGTCAAAATCCCTTTTTTGTTTTATTTTAAATTTCTAATTTAGATTTCAAAAAAAAAAAATAAGAAATTGCTGCTTAAACAATGAAAACAATTTTTTTCACTCTATTCCTTATTCCTTAATTTGAGTATAGAACGGTTTAGTTACAAGAGTTGAATTCTGAATTCGAGGAAAGCATAAAATATAGGAAAGTCCCAGGTTAAATAAAAAAACTAAGACTCTAAACTCAAATCGAAAATAATGAACCTTCAACCTCAAATTCCTATTTGAACAACTTTTTATTGTTATTGATCCATTTGAATCATTACTAAACTAAAATAGCTTACTCAATCTCGACGATTGCTTATTCATAGGCTATTATGAGTTCAAGACAGGCCGCTATGGTGAAATTGGTAGACACGCTGCTCTTAGGAAGCAGTGCTAATGCATCTCGGTTCGAGTCCGAGTGGCGGCATACCATCTTCTAAAAAGGATAAATAGATCTTATAATGAATTCAATTCCCGATTTCCATTTTCGAATTATGTAATTAAGGGACTCTTATTTTTTAAGATTTTTTATGATATTTTCAACCTTAGAGCATATATTAACTCACATTTCCTTTTCGATCGTTTCAATTGTAATTACAATTCATTTGATAACCCTTTTAGTCGAGGAAATTGTAAAACTATACGATTCGTCAGAAAAGGGCATAATAGTGACTTTTTTCTGTATAACAGGATTATTAGTTACTCGGTGGATTTCTTCAGGACATTTCCCACTAAGCGATTTATATGAATCATTAATTTTCCTTTCATGGAGTTTCTCCCTTATTCATATAATTCCGTATTTCAAAAAAAATGTTTTCATTTTAAGTAAAATAACTGGACCAAGTGCTATTTTGACCCAAGGCTTTGCTACTTCAGGTATTTTAACTGAAATACACCAATCTGGAATATTAGTACCTGCTCTTCAATCGGAGTGGTTAATAATGCACGTAAGTATGATGATATTGGGCTATGCAGCCCTTTTATGTGGATCGTTATTATCAGTAGCACTTCTAGTGATTACATTTCGTAAAAACAGAAAGCTTTTTTATATTTATAAGAGCAATGGTTTTTTAAACGCGTCATTTTTCGTGGGTGAAAATGTTTTCGAAAATACTTCGTTTTTTTCTGCTAAAAATTATTACAGGTTCCAATTGATTCAACAATTGGATTATTGGAGTTATCGGGTTATTAGTTTAGGATTTACTTTTTTAACCATAGGAATCCTTTCGGGAGCGGTATGGGCTAATGAAGCGTGGGGGTCATATTGGAATTGGGACCCAAAAGAAACTTGGGCATTTATTACTTGGATCGTATTTGCAATTTATTTACATACTCGAACAAATAGAAATTTGCGGGGTGCAAATTCTGCAATTGTAGCGTCTATAGGCTTTCTTATAATTTGGATATGCTATTTTGGGGTCAATCTATTAGGAATAGGGTTACATAGTTATGGTTCTTTTCCATCAACATTTAATTGAATTCAAGACAAGTTATTACAAATACAAGAGCGGGTGACGCATTGTATGAACTAGCATGCGGGCCGTGTGAATCAAATATTGTATTGATGATTCACACGGTTTTCTATCATATGGAGTTCAATTTCATTGTTTTTACTTAATTCTTCTCTTAATTGATCTTAATTGAAGTCTTAATTGAAGTCTTAATTGAAGAAATCTTAATTGATCTTAATTGAAGAAAAAAAGAAGACTTTTTTTCATTGTCCAAGAATGTTTTTAAAAACAAACATAGGTTTTTTTATTTCAGTCATCCAATTATTTCTAAAAAAAATTCGATAGAATAACTTCGACCTTGTCAACTGCTAATGAAAGAACAAAATCGGGGTATATACCAATACCTATGACGGGTAAAAAGATGGAGATCGAAAGAAATAACTCTCGCGGTCCAGAATCAAAAAAAGAATCCTTCGGAGCGTTAAATAGCTTGTATCCATAGAACATCTGGCGTGGCATAGATAATGAATAAATAGGAGTTAATATAATTCCAATTGCCATTACAAAAGTAATTAGTAGTTTTGGAATTAAAAGATATTTTTGGCCGGTAATTATTCCAAAAAATACTAGCAATTCGGCAACAAAACCACTCATACCTGGTAATGCAAGGGAAGCCATCGAAAAGCTACTAAACATCGTGAACATTTTTGGCATTGGAATAGCTATTCCGCCCATTTCGTCAAGATAAACAAGGCGGATTCTATCATAAGTCGTTCCCGCCAAGAAAAAAAGTGCAGCACCAATAAATCCATGAGAGATTATTTGTAAAAGGGCTCCATTAAGTCCCGTATCGGTTAGAGAACTAATTCCTATAATTATGAAACCCATATGAGAGACAGAGGAATAGGCTATTCTTTTTTTTAAATTCCGTTGGCCAAGAGATGTTGAAGCTGCATAGATTATTTGTATTGTACCTATTATCATCAACCAAGGAGAAAATATAGAATGGGCATGAGGTAATAATTCCATATTGATTCGAATTAATCCATACGCTCCCATTTTTAATAAGATTCCGGCTAGAAGCATACAAGTACTGTAATGTGCTTCTCCATGGGTATCTGGTAACCATGTGTGTAGGGGGATAATGGGCGATTTGACAGCAAAAGCAATAAAAAATCCAATATAGAAGATTATTTCTAAAATCACAGGATATGATTGATTAACTGATGTTTCAAAATTTAATGTTGGTTCATTAGAACCATATAAAGCAACACCCAAAACTCCCATTAAGAGAAAAATAGAACCCCCTGCCGTGTACAAAATAAATTTTGTAGCTGAGTACAGACGTTTCTTTCCTCCCCACATGGCTAGAAGTAGATAAACAGGAATTAATTCTAACTCCCACATGATGAAAAAAAGTAAAAGGTCCCGAGACGAAAATGATCCAATTTGACCACTGTACATTGCTAACATGAGAAAATGGAATAATCTAGAATCTCGAGTAACTGGCCAAGCCGCTAAAGTCGCTAAAGTCGTGATAAATCCTGTTAATAAAATGGGTCCTATAGAAAGTCCATCTATTCCTAATCTCCAATGGAAATCAAAAAAATCGACCCATTTATAATCCTCTACTAGTTGGATTAATGGATCATCCGATTGGAAATGATAACAAAATGCATAAGTTGTTAGAAGGAGTTCTAAAATACATATACATATGGTATACCACCGGATTACCCTATTTCCTTTATGGGGAAGAAAGAAAATTAAAGAACCCGCAAATATCGGAAAAACTACAATTATTGTTAACCAAGGAAAATAATTCGTAGTAAAGACAAGATACACTTAGACCAAAAAAACCCGTGCTCAAAATATTTTGATTTTCGAGCACAGGTTTGTCGGTAAAAAAATTAAATGGATTCAAGTAGAGTTTTCTCGAACGTATCAATAAGCTAGACCCATACTGCGAGTTGTTTCATGCCATAAATAAACTCGTACACTCAAGAAATCCGTTGGGCAGGCGGATTCACATCTCTTACAACCAACGCAGTCCTCTGTTCGTGGAGCAGAAGCAATTTGTTTAGCCTTACAACCGTCCCAAGGTATCATTTCTAATACATCCGTGGGGCAGGCTCGGACACATTGAGTACATCCTATACACGTATCATAAATCTTTACTGAATGTGACATTTGGTCTATACGTTTTTTAATGTTCTAAATTTTCGATCTAGTAAACTTAGAAACGAATTATATATTTATATACCAGATGAATCAATGAGTTATCAGAATTTTCTAATCAACCCCTTTCTGGATTGGTTTATGAGATATGAGAGAGGCCAAAATACTTTGATTTCTTATATTTTGCAAATAAGATCATACTTTACGTATTAAACATGCTAATTAAAATCGATTTCTCAATATTAGAATGTAAATGATTACTATTAATTATTCAACAAATTTGATTGGTTGATACGAGTTGATTTTCTATTACGATAAATTGATGAAACAATAGCCAGTCCAATGGCTGCTTCAGCGGCTGCAATAGCTATAACAAAAATTGAGAAAATGTCTCCTTTTAATTGACGATTATCAAAAAAATCAGAAAATGTTACAAAATTTATATTAACCGCATTCAATAGAAGTTCAAGACACATAAGGGCTCTAACCATATTTCGACTTGTGATCAATCCATAGATACCGATAGAAAATAAATAGGCACTCAAAACAAGTACATGTTCGAGAATCATTAAACAACTCCTTATCAATCTCGACTCCTTTCAATATGAACAACAATTCAACTAATTTAATAGACTAGTATATAACAAGTATGGAACAAAGAAATATATTGGTACTAGATTGACCTAAAGTCTTTCTATTTATCCAGCTAGAATTCAAATAGAATTGAAGGAAAATGAATGTGATAAGACAGAACAAAATTTTATTTTAATTCCAAGTTTTAATAGAAATTTTTTATTGACGAGCTACAGCAATTGCACCTATTAAAGCAACTAAAAGGATTATTGAAATAAGTTCAAATGGGAGAAAAAAATCTGTTGATAAATGAATTCCAATTTGTTGACTATTACTTAGAAAATCTTGCTCTATAATCTGGTTTGATCTTGTAGTCCAAATAATCCCGTACCATGACGTATCTGAAATAATAGCAATTAGTGAAATAAAAAGACTTATACAAACCATCGAAGTAATTCCATCTCCTACGGTCCAAAGATGAAAATCCTTGTAATATTCGGAGCCATTCATGAACATCACAGCAAAAATGATTAAAACATTTATAGCTCCTACGTAAATAAGTAGCTGCGCAGCAGCTACAAAATAGGAGTTAGATAGAATATAGACTAACGATGTACAAACAAGAACCAATCCCAAGGAAAAGGCCGAATAAATTGGATTGGGAAGTAATACCACTCCTAGACCCCCTAATATAAGACCCGATCCTAGAAAGACTAAAAGAAAATCATGTATTGGTTCAGATAAATCCATTTTTTATAAAAAATCAAAAACGAAGAATTTCATGACTTTATTGATCTGACCAGGAAAAAAGCAGTTTTTCTATTTTTTATGATACTTTGAAATTGTTAATTGAATGAAATTCTAATGGGTATAAATTGAGGTGGATGCTTTTATTTTATTGGACCACTATCCATTCTTTACTCGTCGAAAGAGTAGTTTAAACCTATCTATTTTTGATATCATTTATCTACTTTGAAACCATTACTATTTTACTATTATCTATTATAATATATAATAATATATAATATGATATAATATGGAAATCGGTTTTGTTTTCAATCTAAATTAAGCTAGTAGTCTCATTAAACAACCACTAGTTTGAATTGCCCAAGCAAAAATCTCATTGTTTTAGATCCGAACTAAGCCTTCGTAATTCGTAATTTTTTTGAATCGAATTAAGGGTTTATTCATTGTTTATTTGAGGTAAATTCAAAATTGTTCGAATTGTGTAATCATCAATTACTGACATTGGTAAGCGACCCAAAGCGATTTGATTATAATTCAATTCGTGACGATCATAAGTAGAAAGTTCATATTCTTCGGTCATTGATAAACAATTTGTTGGGCAATACTCAACACAATTACCACAAAATATACAGATTCCAAAATCAATACTGTAATTCAGCAATCGTTTCTTTCGAATATCAGTTTCCAACTTCCAATCAACAACGGGTAAATCTATAGGACATACACGCACACATACCTCACAAGCAATGCATTTATCAAATTCAAAGTGTATTCGGCCTCGGAAACGTTCCGATGTGATCAATTTTTCGTAGGGGTATTGAATAGTTACAGGTAAACGATTTGCGTGGGACAGGGTAATGATGAAACCTTGGCCGATGTATCTGGCGGCTCGTATTGTTTGTTGACCATAATTTAGGAATTCCGTTATCATAGGGAGCATATGTTGAATATCTATAAAAAAGATTTTATGCTTGTTTCTTTCTCTTGTTTGAGACAAGTCGTGAATCTAGGATATTGTGGTCTTTTACAGTGAAAGAAGTTGGAACGAGGTTGTCAATAATAGATTACCTAGAGAAATCGGTAAAAGAAATTTCCACCCAAGATTTAATAGTTGGTCCATTCTCAGCCTCGGTAAGGTCCATCTTGTTGCAATAGGAATGAACAAAAACAAATAAGTTTTGGCTAATGTGATAAAAATACCAATTAGTCTTCCAAAGACTTTACCCCTTTTATTTATGCCAAATAGCTCAGGAACTAATATGTACGGAATAGAAAGATTCCAACCTCCCAAGTAAAGAACTGTTACAAATAATGAAGAAACTAGTAGATTCAGATATGAAGCAATGTAAAATAAACCAAATTTGATACCTGAATATTCGGTTTGATACCCTGCTACTAATTCTTCTTCTGCTTCTGGTAAATCAAAAGGTAATCTTTCACACTCGGCGAGAGACGAAATTAGAAAAACGATAAACCCGATGGGTTGACGCCACAAATTCCACCCCCAAAAACCATATTTTGACTGCGCTTCCACTATATCAACTGTACTTGAACTATTAGATAATCATAGTCGATGATAACATCACTGTGCCCATCGCTATTACAGAACCGTACGTGAGATTTTCACCTCATACGGCTCCTCAGAGGTCACAAATAAATCTAAGGGCCCTTTCCTCGTCTTTATCTTGATATGTTTGTCAGATAGAGTAAAAATCTATCCTAAGGTCCCAAATTAGACCAATGGAATTCTGTCTGCTATATTTAAAATTAATAAATAAGTGCTTCTGAATTTATCTCATCTTTTAAGAATTTTAATTTGGCTTTGTTGATTAATAACCTTATCATTAACATTAAATAAAATCAAAAAAAAATGTGCTTTATAGCAATATCACATATACATTTCAACCTGGAATTTTCAATTACGAAAAAAATTAGAGAGTTGATTAGTTCATGAATCATGACAAAAATTTGATCTCTCTAAATATAAATAGAAATCAAAATGAAATTATAGGAAAGAAAGAATAAGAACAAAAAAAGAAAAAGGAAGAAAAAAACAACGACATCTCTCCTTTTTTCTTTTGCAATTAGATTCTTTTCTTTCTATTTTGATTTCTTTTATTTCATTCCTATTCTCCTTTCTCCGAAAAAGGGCCTTTAACCAAAGTAAAAGATTACTTCGTTCTTGATAGTTATTTACTTATTCAGTGGATAGGAACATACTCTGGATCAGAATCATGGGGAGTACTTCTTGATCATTTCTACGAACGTAAAGCCCCAATTTGAATTCCTTTTATGTACAGAAATATCCTCTTGGATAACTTACATAATCTCAATTATTAATCCTTTGTGTATCTTGGTCTTCCTAACCATCCACTTATTTTTTCTTTCAAAAACCTCCTGTTGTGGAAATCCATCTATGGTAATAGACAAGAAAAACTCCATACAGTTGATCTTTTGAACCCGCTTCAAGTTATCATGACAATTCACGAATCTTGGGGTAAACAATCTCTATTGCTTATGTTTACTTTTTTCACCATTTGATTTTTGTACATAGGAAATGAGACTCAACTTTTTACTGCAAATTTAGAAGCCGTTTTCTTTCACTCATATAACTATCTGGTTTAGTTCATCAACTTAAATGCTGAAGAAAAATATATATAGTCAATCAAATCTTTTTATCCTTGTTTCTAGAAAGAAAAGAATTAGGAGACATTTTCGGGCTCACCGAATCACACGTAGAGATATTGATAACACACATAGAGCTAATGGTATTTCATAACTAATTGATTGAGCAGCTGCCCGTAGACCACCCAAAAAGGAATATTTATTATTTGATCCATACCCCGACATAAGAAGTCCAACGGGAGCAATACTTGAAATGGCAATCCAGAAAAAAACACCAATACTAAGATCGGCTAGAACAAGGTGATCACCAAAAGGAATTACTGAATAACTTAGAAAGATAGATATTACTGCTATGGATGGTCCGATACTGAATAAACGAGTATCTCCTGTAGATGGAATAAGGTTCTCTTTCAAAAGTAGTTTTGTCCCATCTGCTAGAGCTTGAAGAATTCCTAAAGGTCCGGCATATTCAGGTCCGATACGTTGTTGTATTCCTGCAGATATTTCTCTTTCTAACCAAACAATTACTAGTACACCTATTGTGATTCCTAATACAAGAGTCAAAATAGGTACAAGAATCCATATGATCCCATAGACTTCTTTTAAGGATTCCAATTTGGAAAAAGAATTGATAGTCTGCATTTCTGTTGTATCAATTATCATTTCAACGATCAACTTCTCCCATAATGATATCTATGCTACCTAGTATTGTCATAATATCAGCCAATTTCATTCTTTTAACTAACTGAGGAAGAATTTGCAAATTGATAAAACCTGGTGGGCGAATTTTCCATCTCCAAGGAAAAACGCTCTGATCTCCTATCAGAAAAATTCCCAATTCTCCTTTTGGGGCTTCAACTCTCACATAAAGTTCTTGTTTCGACAATTCAAAAGTTGGAGAAGGTTTTTTACTAATAAACCGATATTCAAAATCATTCCATTCAGGATCTTTTAATCTGTCAAAACGTCGGATTTCTAAATTTTCGTAAGGCCCTCCTGGAATTCCTTCCAGAGCCTGTTGAATAATCTTTATGGATTCTGTCATTTCACTGATTCGTACTAAATAACGAGCTAATGAATCCCCTTCTCGTTGCCATTGAACCTGCCAATCAAATTCGTCGTAAGACTCATAATGATCAACTTTACGAAGATCCCATTCTATTCCGGAAGCTCGTAGCATTGGTCCCGATAAACCCCAATTTACTGCCTCGTCTCTTCCAATAATTCCTACGCCTTCAACTCGTTCTAAAAAAATGGGATTCCGGGTAATAAGTTTTTGATACTCAGCAACCCCTGTTAAAAAATAATCACAAAAATCCAAACATTTATCTATCCAGCCATAGGGTAGATCAGCAGCCACTCCTCCAATACGAAAATAATTATGCATCATTCGCATACCAGTGGCCGCTTCGAATAGGTCATATATCAATTCTCTTTCTCGAAAAATATAGAAGAAAGGGGTCTGCGCACCAATATCCGCCATAAAAGGACCGAGCCATAATAAATGAGAAGCTATCCGACTCAACTCCAACATAATGACTCTGATATAGCTAGCCCTTTTAGGTACTTGAATATTGCCTAATTGTTCGGGTCCATTTATGGTTATTGCTTCTGTGAACATAGTAGCTAAATAATCCCACCGTGTTACATAAGGCAAATATTGTATAATTGTTCGGTTTTCTGCAATTTTCTCCATCCCTCTATGTAAATAACCCAATATTGGTTCGCAGTCGACAACATCTTCACCATCTAGAGTAACGATGAGTCGAAGAACACCGTGCATTGATGGGTGCTGAGGCCCCATATTGACTATCATGAGGTCTTTTCTTGTAGTTGGTGCAGTCATAAGTTTTTAAACGATTCATTCTTCCATGAATTACTGAAAGTGAAAAGAAGTTCATCAAAATTGAATCGAAACATATAAGTGAAAATGCAATAACTCTTCAAATTAATTTAATAAAATTAACGAGTTTTTGTCTCTCGAATGGCCAATTTATTAATTAATTCTTTATAACGTACTCTATTTTTTTTTGCCAAATAAGCTAGCAGTCGTTGACGTTTTCCCAAAATTTTCTTCAAACCTCTCTGAGATAAATAGTCTTTTTTGTGCAATTCTAAATGTGAAGTAAGTCTCTGTATCTTATTGGTGAAATTGAATACTTGAAATTCAACAGATCCTTTCTTTTCTTCTTGAGAAGTAACTGAAATGACATAATTTTTTACCATAAACGAATTTCCCCTTTCTTTATTTTACAGATATGGATTTTTTCGAATTTTATTGATCAGTAATAATAATGCCAGTAATTTGAACGTGGTATATAGACTTAATTTCTTTATGAACCTCTAATTTTATCAATTCCAATAAATTAATCAAATTAAAAAATAGATTCAGATAGGAATCCAAAAAGGTGATAGGTACGTTTTTTTCATTCACAAAAGCGAATAATTAAAACCTAAAATCCTAAAATGAAAAATATTATGTTGATTCATTTTTAGATCTAATCGATACCTTATTTTATTGATTTAGTATCGTCTACTCGAATTAGATTCGAATGAGATGTAAAACAAGGCATGTGTACTTTTGTTTGCTTTCATATACTCTATACGAGACAGGGTATATAGTACTATCAATTAATTTTCAATCGTGGATACATATGTATTCTTAAGATATTGAAACGGCTACCATTATTGGTATCAAACCAATAACGATTCATACAAGCTAAATCCTCTAATCGATAATTAGGCCAAAGAAAGAACTTCAATTTAATTAATTCATTTTTCTCTTTATAAAAGGGTTTCCTTTCATCCAAAAATTGACTCCAGTTTTTTACATTGGTTTCATTGCAAAATACTGAATTTCTATCGACACCATCCCAATTCAAAGAATTTAAAAAACTTCGAATTCTCAATTCTCTACGACGTCTAGACCATAAAATATTTTCAGGAACAAGCAAATCAAAATGGTTTTGTTCTGTATTTATTCTTTGAGTTTGAGATTGCAGAATGAATTCGTCAAAATTCTTTTTAGCAACATATCTTTGTTCTCGGTATCTTTGATTAGTTTGGTGTTTACTTTTATGAACCAACGAAATACCTATGGTTTGATACATAAGAAATTCTCCATTATTTTTTACAGAGAACCGAATGGGTTCGATAATCAATACCCCCTTCTTTAGTAAGTCTGTAAGAGGTAAATTTGCCTGAATCAGCATTGTATCCAAACACATTTCTCTCCTTTGAATTGATGATATAGTAATTTTTGTTGGATTTGTCAGTCGAAGCAGGAGACAATATACCTTGATATTTTCGAGCAGACTTTGATTCAAAGCATCCTTCCATTTCAATTGAAAAAGCAAATAACGTTGCAAGAACAAATCTAGTTCTGCTTCCGTGTTGCTTTTGTATTGTTTTTTAGTTTTACCCCTTTTTGTGTCTGATTCCACGTAATCTTTTTCAAGATCGTTTTGATGTTTTGAGAAAACAGGGCCCCGATTTTCTTTGTTTTCTATACTCGATCCATGCTCTCTTTGACTTGTGGGTTCTTTTGCTTCTTGAATTCTATTCTTTTTTTTTTTATTTGATGGTATAAAAAAGTTTTGTTTTTGGTTTTGACTAACCTTTTCATTTGTATTCAAATTTAAAAGAAGGAATTTGCTTGGTATAATCCACGGTTTTATTTTATAGACATTAGAAAGTAGTAAAAATTCTGGGAAGAACCAAAATTCCAGATTCAATATGGGACGATTAAATATTTTTTCATTCATTCCCATCCAATCAAAAAAGACTTTTTTCGAATTTTTTTGAGTTTTTTCTGGATTTTGATGAGTTGTAAGATAAAAAACCCCCCTTTTCTCAATTATTTGATAATTATCAATTATTTGATAATTATTAATACCAATTTGAGTATTTGGATTACTGTTGGTATCGATCTTAACCCAGGCCTCAATATCTCCTTTTTGTCTAAGAGAAAAATGGAGAATTTTCCAATCAAAATATTTTCTATCGAGATTTCTTTCTATATCTAGAATATTGCCTTTTCTTAGATAATTATTGATATGCAGATTGCCGGACATATCAACAAAGTTGTGTTTGGACGGGTTGAAATTATATGAAATTTCGGAGTTCTTTTTGACTTGAAAGGGTAATCTAGAAATAAATGAGTCATTTTTATTTTCATAATTAATCGATTTAGATGCTAAAAGATCATATCTATAACATTTTTTAAAATTATCTTTTTCGTTTGATAATGAATAGAGTTTCAAATCATTTTCTTTTTTGTAATGACTTAATTGGTCTTTTTCATATGAATTCCATTTGTTTAAGTTTCTATTTTTATTTTGAGTCATACAACTTTGATTAACTTTAGTTCGCCATCTTTTTGACATTAATCTAGACCATCTAATCTGAGATAAATCGTATTGATAATGCCGTCTTAACCAGTTTTTCCATTGATTGATTCTATAACTCTGAAGTTTCTTATGGTTTAATTCTGAATGAAATATTCCTAGTGTTCTAAAATAGTCTTTTATTTTAGTCGTAAGGAAACAAGACATTGTGTTATATTGAAGAACAGATCTAAATTTAGACAAATTAATAACTTGGGTTTGTGATAATTTGTAAAATACATATGCTTGTGACAAGTAGGATAAATCACAAAAAATATGTGAATTTTGCTTACTAATATTATAAACTGACTTTTTTATAGTCGAAATAAAGATAAAGTGCATTTTTTTATTATTAATTTTTTCTTGATTTATTTCATTATTGGAAATGGATTTCTCAATCAATTTGTTTGTTGATTCAAGAAAGAGTTGTGTAGTAATTCTAGGAATATTAATGATAGATAAAAATAGATCGATGTATAATCTTGGAATGAATAATTTTCGAAAATAACGGAATTTCCGTATTACTCGAGTATTTCTGTTTTTTGATTTTTGGAAAAATTTTTTTGGCGATTCGAATTTTTTAATATTATTTGTTTTATTAGTATTAGGCTTAATGTCTATTTCTGGAGTTACTTTCTTTTTCTCTTTTGTAATTCTTTCTATTTGATTTTTTATTGTACTTGTTCTATCAGTCAAATCCTTCATTTTTGTTTCTATCAGTGAAGAATTTAGCCGATTTCCAGATTCAATTTGACTAAACGATTCGTTAATTATTTGATTACTAATTAGGTAATCTTTATCTTTTTCCGTTTCATTCGATTCAGAAATTTCTTTGAATCTAAATAATATAAATAGATTTACTTTTGAAAGTTCTTTTTTTATTTTTTTTAGAAATTCAATACTTTTGATAAGCCATTTTTTGGCTTCTTTGAAAACTCTTCTAAATAATTTTGTTTTTCTTTTTAAAATTTTTAGAGTTCTAAAATATTTCTTTTTGAATTTGGCAATTTTTTTTTCGAGTTCTTTAAAAATGGGCTCAAAAAAGGAAGGGCGCTTTCGGGGAGAACCAAAGGGAAGTTCAGTTTCCATTCCCCAAACTGTTAAAAAACAAAAATCATCTTTTTGTTTTTTCTTTTTCATTAGCTCTCTGCGGGAGGGGTACAGTTTAGATATATGCCAAGGTTTCAGACAAAAAGGAAATAAAATTTTGATCTGAATCCCGTCTCTCAACCAATTTTTGGGAAATTCTGTTTCTGATAATTGAACACCATTATAAGTACATTTAATCTGCATTTCTCTATTCCATTCCTGAAAATCTTCAGACCATTCAGGAAGTTGCAAGAATAACATACGCCCGATATTTTTGGCTATTATCAATGAAGGTAATATAATATATTTTCGAAGAATTGATTGAGTTATTAACATGTAACCTCTTACCATTTGCGCAAGAATAATGCTATCCCAGGCTTCTGCGATCATTATACGTGTTTCTTCCTTTTTTTTGTTCGCCTCTTTTTCGTCCTTTTCTTTTTTCTCTTCTCTTTTTGTTTGTTCTTCTCTAGACGCTAGAATCTTTAATTTTCCTCCTTTACCTGTCTGATTTCGAAAAATTGGTTTAATCAGTTCAGAGATATCAAAAGAAAAAAGACGAGAGGGGGTTATTCTATCAACAAAAAGGGGGGAATGTACATTTGCTTGAAATAGTTTCGAAATAGAAGTTTTGCGCCTTTGAGCACGCATAGAGCCTTTAATTATACCGCGCCGAAAATCAGATAGTTGCGAATAGCTTATTAAAACCAGTTCCTCCTCATCAGGATCCTTAGTCGCGTTGTTTTTGTTGTTGTTGTTGTTAGTCTTGTCAGTAAAAACAACAACACGTTTCGATTTTCTTAAACGAAGTTGATGATCCATCGATATGCGATCTTGAAATTCACCCATTTGTTGGTCCAATTCGGTGATTAATTTATGTGACCAGCGAGATACTTTTTTACTGATTTCTTTTATTCCAATCGATTGTTTTCCTGATTTTATCTCATTAGGATCAATTGCCTTGAATACAAATTTTACAAATCTCGTTCTTTTTTCTGAATTCACCCTTTCCTTTTCTTGGTCTGAAAATAAAGAAAGGCCTTTCAAATTTAAACTAGATTTTGGTTCGTTACGTTCGTTACCAAATTCATTGATTAAAGTTAAGAACTCGTCATTTTCTGGTGATAATGATTTTTTATCAACCGGATACGCTTTTTGTTCAAATTCTTGGTAATCAGTATTCGGAAGAAAGATAGTATGAATCCTATTTAGTCTCACTTTCTCTTTCCTATTTTCTAGCAAAGTATTTTTTATTATTGAAGATGAAACTCCTTTTTTGATTGTTCCGCGATATGGTCCATTTAACAAAGGATCATACACTCTAGGCATGTATTCTTTTTTAGTATCATCATTACACAATCTAGTCTGTGTTTCGAGTATATCCAGAGAAAGAGATTCCTTGTCTAGAATTTCAAGTCGATTTAAAAATTCCTTATTCAGAGTATTACTTTTTTCTTTGTTGGTAGAAACCCACTGATTGTCCAGTTCATTAGGGAACGTTTTTTGAAGTGACAATAGGGGTATCTTTCTTTTTATCATTTTCCAAAAAGTTGA